GGATTCGCCTATATAAGCCGCAGCTAAAGTTGCAAAAATAAGAGCTTGAATACCGCTTGTAAATAATCCAAGGAACATGACGGGTATAGGAACCACTAAAGGCACTAAAGAAACAAGAACAACAACTACTAATTCATCAGCTAATATATTTCCGAAAAGTCGAAAACTTAGTGATAAGGGTTTTGTGAAATCTTCTAAGATGTTAATCGGTAAAAGGATTGGAGTTGGCTGAATGTATTTACCAAAATAACCTAATCCTTTTTTGGAAAGACCCGCATAGAAATATGCTCCTGACGTAAGTAAAGCTAATGCAACGGTAGTATTTATATCATTTGTGGGTGCAGCTAACTCCCCATGGGGTAACTGTATGATTTTCCAAGGTAAAAGAGCCCCCGACCAATTAGAAACAAAAATAAATAGAAACAGAGTTCCAATAAAGGGAACCCACGGACCATATTCTTCTCCAATCTGAGTTTGACTCACGTCTCGAATGAATTCAAGGACATATTCAAAGAAATTCTGACCATCAGTAGGAATGGTTTGGGGATTTCGAGCAGCTATAATGGCTGAAACTAATAAGATAGCAATTACAACCCAAGAAGTAATAAGTACTTGGGCATGGACTTGGAAACCCCCTATTTGCCAATAGAAATGTTGGCCTACTTCTACAGCAGATATATCGTACAATCTGTTGATGGAACATAATAGAACATTCATATTGCCCTCTGAAAGAAATAGAATTTGAAAAGGAATTATTTTGATTCAACCATCTCTTTTTCGGCTTGTCTACTTAAATAAATTTGTATATTCTATTTTGAATACCGATTAATCACATAATACATAATATAGAATTAGAATATCGCTGGTTATTATGATTTTTTTTACGCGATTCGTATAGTAACCTATTCCAGAAATCTAGGGAGTGACCCAAACCAAATAATTTCTTTATCTTATTATTAATCAAGAATTTGGTATATAGCTAGAACGACCCTCACAAATTGCAAATACTAATTTGTTAAGAATTAATCGGATTGAAGCTATAGCATCATCATTAGCTGGAATCGAAATATCTGCGAGATCCGGGTCACAATTTGTATCGATTAAACAAATCGTTGGAATTCCCAAAGTGATACATTCTCGAAGGGCTGTATATTCTTTTTGCTGATCAACTATGATTACAATATCGGGTAACCCTGCCATATATTTAATGCCGCCCAGATATCTTTCCAAGTGAGATAATTGTCTCTTCAACATAGCAGCATCTCTTTTCGGAAGACGGTTGAGTCTCCCCGTCTTTTGTTCCGCTCTCAAGTCCCTGAACGTATGAAGTCTCTTTTCTGTAGTATACCAATTCGTTAACATACCACCGAGCCATTTTTTATTAACATAATGACACCGAGCTCTTATTGCAGCCTGCGCCACTGAATCAGCTGCTTTTTGTTTGGTACCAACAATTAAAAATTGTTTTCCCCTACTTGCTGCATCAAAAACTAAGTCACAAGCTTCTGATAAAAAACGAGCAGTTCTAATAAGATTTGTAATATGAATACCTTTACGCTTTGCCGATATATAAGGTGCCATTCTAGGATTCCATTTCCTAGTACCATGGCCAAAATGAACTCCTGCTTCCATCATCTCTTCCAAAGTTATGTTCCAATATCTTTTTGTCATTTATCCCCACACTCTCTCTTTTTTTTATTTCAAATAAAAAGAATTTGAAATAAAAAAAAGATCTGATATCTTGAAATCGAAATAAAAAATTGTTCCGATGGAACCTTCTCTTCTACCGAAGATTTGCCGTTGCGTTGATGCACGATCGGGCCATTCATTTTTTTCTATTCGTTATTATCTTTATTACTTTATACCAAATCAAATGACCGCGTATAGAAAGTTATAGCTATATAGTTAAAGAGATCAATCCCCTCTTAGGAATCAGAAAATCCTATAAATGATTGCTCTGATGTATTGCATAAATTCTTTGAAATGAAAAAATCAAATAATTCTCTGTGGTGGAACAAAATATCTCTAACTTCTCTCTCGAATAAGTTCTTTTTTTGGCTTTCCAGGGGAATGTTGTTATGTTGCCTTGGGCTTGAACGGTGCACTAATTTTTGGAATCCGGTACCAACGGGTATCACCCCCCCTAGAACAACGTTCTCTTTCAGACCTTTCAACCAATCGATACGACCTCGAAGAGCGGCTTTTGCTAAAACTCTAGCAGTTTCTTGAAAACTTGCTTCGGATATGAAACTTTGAGTATTCAGAGATGTTTTCGTTATTCCCAATAATAGGGCTCGGTAAGAGATCGTTTCTTCCAAAGCACGTCCCGTTCGTTCAGCTCGCAACAATCCAATTAGTTCGCCGGGTGAAAAAACATTAGACATTCCATCTTCTGAAATCAATACCTTTGATGTTATTTGACGCACAATAATTTCTATATGTCTATTATGGATCTGCACTCCCTGGGATCGATAAACCTTTTGGATCTTATTAACCAAAGAAATACGACTTTGCACTATAGTTAGCTCAGCACCAATCAAGAATCCCCAGGGAATGCCAAGAATTCTTGTTATACGCTCATTCCAACCTTCAACTCTCTTTTCTAGGTTCGTCGATATTGAATCAATCGAACGCACTTCTAACACCTGTTCCACTTTTGGAAGACCCTGTGTTATATCACCAGATCGCGATTTTTCATATATAAATGTAACTAATATATCTCCTTCATAAAGGATTTCCCCGTAATGTCCATGAACAGTTGCTCCTGGAGTCGCCAAATAAGGGTGAGCCGATCTTATTACTACAGAATCCATTTGAACAATTAGAACTTGACCCGATTTTAGGTGCGGTCCATTTTTAGCTATACATACATTTTCACAAAAAAATTGCCCAAGGCTAATTATTGTAGATGTTTTTTCACAATAATTATGATGGATAAAATTCCAATGAAAATGGAATGAATTCAAAACAATGTTACTACATAGATCGGGCTTATAAATTCTCCCGTTTTCGTCTATTAAATAATATTTAAATACTTGAAAAGTTTCGTTTAAATTGTCAAGTTGCAAATATTTCGTTACCGAGATCTGATTATGAGTTATTAAACAGTAAAAAAAATCCAAATTTGCAACAACTTGAGGGGCTCTTCCTAAAGGACCTAACGAATTCCTAATTGGAATTAGAGGATCTCTTTGAATTGATTCTTTTCTACCATTATGATATTTTACATCGTTGACTGGACCCATTTCAAAACAATTAGATGATGACAAAATTATCAAAGACCGGCATTCCTTATTTTTAGTCAACGGCATACGAATAGTTCCATGATTTTGGCTAAGTGATTGGGGAATCTTTGCCTTCGAATAAAAAGGATTGATATTGGTGTAATCTGACTCATTCTCAGAGACCAATCCTGAACTGGACGGATCATTCCTTTTTCTGATATAGGAAATATGGGATTTCACTAAGTCAATTCTTAGGAAATCTCGAATTAGACCGTTTGTACTTACTTCAACAAAGGAAGCGCGGACCTTTTCGATAGAAGAATTTTTTTTTTTGTCTTGATCCCAATTCAAGACTAAACAAGTCCGAACTAATTGAATGCTTGTGTAAGAAATTCCCCGAATTGGTTTTCCATTTCCATAAAGAATATAATTGACAACTTTAAGTTCGAGATTATCCCTTTCCTGCAACAGATCCTGGGGGAAAAGTTTTAAGAAATTTATACGGTCTCCTATTTCATATAGAATTACGGGTCGAACCAAAACAAAAAACTTTTTCTTGGTAGGTGTGATCCATTGGACATAGATCCAATTTTTCCGTTTTTTTGATTCTTTAGAATTTTTTTTTTTTACCGTCGTCCCGGGTGGTATCAAGATGCCACTGTGTCGGGATATCTTATCCATCTCTCCAGGAAAATGGATATCTCCAGAAAAGATTTTTAGTTCAATCTTTTTTTTTTTCTTCTCCACTCGGACCAATCCGCCTACTCGGCTTCTTATATTGAAAGTTATTGGTGTATCTACTCCAATGAGACTATTGTTCCGTACCATTATGGAGGAAGATTCGGGTAAAATATGCACTTCCTCGGGAATGAAAAAAAATCGATCTACTTTTTTCATTTGGTATTTTGGCTTAAATTCTTTGACTCCTCGATATTCAATTAAATCCTCGATAGTCCTATATTTAGTAATTTTCGAACTCTTTTTTCTGTATTGAGGGTCGTCGAAATAAGCAAGAATACTATTTCTACGAAAAATACCATTGATAGGGATTTCAATCGAGATACCGGAAGGGGGCATTATTTCTTTTTCCCGTTCTGGAATTGATTGAAATGGAATGATGAATCTATTTCTTCGCCTCTTTGCCAATAAATCCAAATTATCCTGGGGAATAGCAGCATATATGAAATTACAACGATCCATACATATAATTCGATTAAGACCTGAAGAATCAGGAATCCTTCTTTCTTTTTTATCAAAAGAATTTGAACTAAAGAATTTGTGTCTTGCTTGATCATTACTTACTACAAGATTAGAAATATATCTTCCTCTGGCAGAAAGAGAATGAATGTTCATTTGATCTTGATCTTTGTGGAGTGAAAAAGGGACTGCACCGGATTGGCACGACCCTCCCGATAATATCCATAAATGACTTGTTTTTGGTAAGATATGGACATTACTATATGTAAATTCGGGTGCATGATACACATCGGTACTCCAATGCATTTCTCCCTCTGAGTCAGAATAAATATGTTTTCGAACCCTCTCTTTCAAATTCAAAGTGTCTGTTCCCGCGCGAATCTCAGCAATCACTTGTTCTGATTCTACATATTGATCATTTTGAACTAATAGAAAACTTTTTGGTGGAATAGGCACGTTATGGATAATATCTTCACTTTCAATCGTTACATACAAGTCTATATAACATAGAAAAGCAGGATGCCCATGACGTGTACGCGTAGGATGAACTAAATCCTCATTGAATTTTATTTTTCCATT